AATTGGTATTTTTGCGTATCCTCTTATTTTGTTTTGAAAAAATGGAAACTTAGGTAAGTGCTTTATAAGCATATGTAGAAAAAAATTTATTTCATTTAAATCCTTTATGCTTACGATAACTAGTTTTTTTGGTTTTCTACTAGCGGCTTTAACTATAACCTCCGCTCTATTTATTGGTTTAAGCAAGATACGACTTATTTAAAATTTATATTTGAATTGAATAATAAACCTTTCTGTGAGATTCCATGTATTACTTACAGCCTCAATTGGCAATTCTTGGTCATTGAGATTCATGCCAATTCAGATTAGTATTTAGGTATATATATTACCTCTTTTTTTTCTTTCAAACAAATTGAAATGATTGAAGTTTTTCTATTTGGAATCGTGTTAGGTCTAATTCCTATTACTTTGGCTGGATTATTCGTAACTGCATACTTACAATACAGACGTGGTGATCAGTTGGACCTTTGATTAATATCTCTTTTTTTTATCGACCTCCTCTTTTTTTTATTTAATCCACAGGAGGTCAAATTCCTATTGCTGTGCAAAAGTTACTGAATCCCTTTCAGTCTAATTTGATCTAAGAATAAAAAAATCACGCTCTGTAGGATTTGAACCTACGACATTGGGTTTTGGAGACCCACGTTCTACCGAACTGAACTAAGAGCGCTTTCTTATATGAATAGATAAGACTGTAAAGAAAAGGATTACCCCATTTTTTTTGGATGCATAGTATTATTGAAATACTATGCCCAATTTAAATCGATCTCAGACGATCCCTCGTTACTGCTCAAAGGAGCAGTAGTAATAGGTAGGGATGACAGGATTCGAACCCGTGACATTTTGTACCCAAAACAAACGCGCTACCAAGCTGCGCCACATCCCTTCCATTGCTCTACAGTGTCATTGTAGAGAATTCCTGTCTTGTTTTCCACATCGTTATTTCCTACGTTGATATACACAATTTTCTGTTCATTTCGTCTTTTTTTTTTGTCTCATTTAACATATAATATTTAACATATATTAACATAACATATATTAACATATAATAATAGTCATAGTAAAAGACTTGTATACATATACAAAAATAAATGAGTATTTTTCGCAAATGCTCGGTAAGGGGGAGATGCTTTTTTTATCTTTTAAGAAAAGAGAAAATCCTATTTACTTTTACTGGATCATTGTACAAAATTTATTAGAGGAATTTTATGGATTACGTGTACAACTATAAGTGGTCCTTAACTACCGATTTATGTATTACAAAAAAAAAGGAGGTTTTTCGATGCGAGATTTAAAAACATATCTCTCTGTGGCACCAGTACTAAGTACGCTATGGTTCGGGGTTTTAGCAGGTCTATTGATAGAGATTAATCGTTTTTTTCCGGATGCGTTGACATTCCCCTTTTTTTCATTTTAGTTATTGAGATGGGAAGGAATGAAGAAGGTTAAAGATAGAATCAAATATCTGTGACTAACCCCCTCTCCGCTTTTCTCTTTTTTCCCTTTTTTCCATTTTTCAAATAATGGAGGAAAGGGAAAAAATAAGATTTTAAAATTAAAATAAGGGAGGAAAGGGAAAAAATAAGAGTGGATTCACACATAGGGAGGTTCGGGTTCAATAAAAAAATGAATATTAATAAAAAATAATAGAGTAATGGGGGAGTAGAATCTAAAATGTAGGTCTAAGGAAAAAGTATTATACAAGATATTATTATACAAGATATTTCAAAGTATTATACAAGATATTTAAACGAGAAATGAAATACTGTACTTCGATTTGAAATAGAGTTTATAAATCTTTGTATTACTTATTATTTTTTATTTTAATTTTTTTTACTATGACTTTAATTTACTATGTACTTCGATCTTTCTTTTATAATTCGATTTCAAGTTAGTAATTTCTATTTGTTTTCCTTCCTTTCTTCTTCTTCGTTTTGTAGAAGAGTTGAATAAATCCAAAATCCAAAGGAGGCTCATGGCCAAGGGTAAAGATGTCCGAGTAACCGTGATTTTGGAATGTACCAGTTGTGTCCGAAACGAGGTTAATAGGGTATCAAGGGGCATTTCCAGATACGTTACTCAAAAGAACCGTCACAATACACCTAATCGATTAGAATTGAGAAAATTCTGTCCGCATTGTTACAAATATACAATTCATGGGGAGATAAAGAAATAGGGCGAACTTAATATTACCCTTTCAAGGAAGGGTAAAAAATAACATTATATATAACATATTTAAATACAAAATAAACAAATCCTATATCCGTGACTTTCAAAATGAGAATTAAGAAATAGGATTTTCGAGATAAAGAGAAGGAATAAACTAAAACAAACTATGGATAAATCCAAACGACCCTTTCTTAAATTTAAATCCAAGAAATCTTTTCGTAGACGTTTGCCCCCGATTCAATCGGGAGATCGGATTGATTATAGAAATATGAGTTTAATTAGTCGATTTATTAGTGAACAAGGCAAAATATTATCTAGACGAGTGAATAGATTGACCTTGAAACAACAACGACTAATTACTATTGCTATAAAACAAGCTCGTATTTTATCTTTGTTACCCTTTCTCAATAATGAGAAACCATTTGAAAGAAAGGAGTCGATCGCTAGAACTACTGGTCTTAGAACCAGAACCAGAAACAGAAACAGAAACAGAACCAGAAATAACTAGGCTTACTTTGGAATCATAATTTTAATGGAATCATAATTAGAATCCGAACTCAAAAGTAGATTGGTATTTTTCCGAGAATCCAGATTAGATTATGGGGTCGTAAGAAAAAAAAAAAAAAGAATTGGAGAAAGCTTTTTCTACTGAGCGCGTTCATTCGTTTTGACTATTTTAGCATATTTTTTTTATCCCAGTAATTTCTACTCTAACTTCCCGGAGTTCATTCTTCGGGAAACTCCGTTTAAATTATTCCGACGGACTTTTTATAACCCACTTCTTTTATTATCTCATTGGAAATCGTATAAAGACAATCCCTATTTAATATAGCTATTTGTGCAAGTATTTTACGATTAAGAAGCAACCGTCCCTTGTACAGATCGTGTATTAATCTACTATAACTATAGGATACCCCACATTCGCGAATTACTGCGTTTATCCGAGTGATCCACAAACGACGAAAATTGCTCTTTTGACTGCCCCGATCCTGATGAGCCGAAAACAAAGCTCTTATTTTCTGTTGAATAATATTTCGAGTAAGTCTTGAAAGGGCCCCTCGAAAGTTCGATGCAAATAAACGCATTTTTGTTCTACGTCTACGAGCTATATATCCCCGTCTAATTCTAGTCATTGAATAGATGAAACTTCCACCGAATAACGAATTTATTTCTTTTCTTTCAGTTATTCCTTTCCCCTTTCCTAATCTATTAAGAACAAAACGTATTTTTCCAATGTATAAAATAAAAATTCCAAGGGCTTTGGCTACTATAACCTTCCTGACCGCGATTTGTTCTTTTTTTTAGGCATTTCAATGCGGAATAAAGAAATTCTATTGTGTTATAGGTGTCAAAAATAGAAAAAAAAATGGATAAAGAAATAGCGGATTCCTTCGTTTCTATGGTGCCTTCCTAAACGGTGAGGTCTTCTCTATACACCGGAGCCTTTACTTCATTTAATCAACGTTATTGGTAACTTGTATAGTTCACCCTTTTTGGCCCTACCCATGAATTATCCAGCAATAGGCCTTTCACAATGAGATCTACCTATACAGTAACGGTATTTAATTATGAAACTTAGCTGGGTAGCTGACCCTCTTAGTCCGTTCTTGCCAGAGTAGGAGCTTAATCTTTATGCCTTTTTTTATTTATATTTATTAAAAAGTAAGTAAATTAAAGTAAATTAAATAAGTAAAAATGAAATAAATTTAATTAAATTTAAATTAAATAAATTTAAAATAATTAAAAAAAATTCAAATTAAATAAGTAAATAAGAAAGTAAATAAAAAAAAGATTTCCTCCGCTTAATGGCTAACCATTTGCTACCAATGGAGAATTTCTTCTCATCTTAAATTGAGATTTGCACCAACGGAAACCATAAAATTTATCCACAATGTAAGAATGTGATAGCTTTTTTATTATTTTTTTTATATAGTGAATGGAGTCCCTTCTTACATTCTATACTATTCACCGGTACTGATCATTAAATACTGGAAAGTTTTTTTCTTGCTTTTGTACCAGCGCATGGTATGATCTAAACGAGTCGCACATACACCCGAGTACATGTTCCTCGACGTTGAGGGCATCCCCGAAGAGCGGGGGATTTCGTGGCATTTCTGATTGGCTGTCTTGTATTTCTAATAAGTTGTTTAATAGTTGGCATGCTGAATTTATACATAATGGGGCTGGTTTAGATTGATCCTAACCGGAGAATTTTGAATTACTTCCAGTTATTCGAATAGTAAAATCATAGATAAAATATCAAATTGAGTATTTGTGTGAAATCCGTCTTATTTTCATTCAACTCCTACAATACACGACCAACTCCTACAATATCAACAATTCCATAAGCTTGTGCTTCTGTTGCTGACATAAAAGTATCTCTTTCCAGGTCTTTGGATACAACCCAAAAGGGTTTGCCCGTTCTTTGTGCATAAACCCTTGTGAGGGTTTCACGCAGTGCCAGCACTTCTTCCGTTTCCTTGAAAGTTTCTCTGATGTTTACATCATAAAACAAACAAGCAGGTTGATGGATCATTACCCTGATGATATAACATAATAAAAAAGAAAAAGTTCTTCTACCTCGCATGATGAAGCGAAGAGAAAAGAAAGATAAAGACTAATATAATAGGAAAAAAGATAGAATTGAACAACCGTACGGGCATCTTTGATGCATTGCATATGCATACGGCTTTACAATAAAATTGACCCTTACCCTTCAACCCTCCAAGAAAGAGAAAAGTAAAATATACCAGACCCTGGTGGGTTAAATGATCAAATGGCCACCCTTCGTTTTTCCTTTTTCTTTTGGAATAGTTAAAAACTACTATGATGGCTCCGTTGCCTTATGCTTGTATTATTATTTATTATTATTATAATAATAATATAATATTAATTATATTTATTATTAATATTATATATATTATTATATTTAACATTAATATTTAATTTAACATTAATATTTAATTATTTAATGAATATTTTGTTAATATTTAATTAATATTTAATGAATATTTATTATTTTTTTATTAATATATTATTTTATTAATATATTAAATTAATTTATTAATATATTCATTTTTTTTTGGGGGATTCAGCAATCCCAAAGTTTCTTTTTGGGACAATCAAAGAAAAAATCTTGTTTTTTTCGCACTCCTTGCATAACTGCATAACATAATAACATAATCGAAATATTTTTAAGAGCCTTCTGGTGTGAACAAAAAAGGTTTGTGACGCTGAGCTGGACTCCCGATAAATAAGAGAAAATCGGAAATACCCTTTCTCCCATACTACTCTCTCGATACATAATTTAATGTTTTGAAAAAACAATGAAAAATTTTATCATTATCATATCGAATTCGAAGTGCCATGCTATTTTTACTTAATATAGATTCCTATTTCATAGGGCGAAGGCATAGTCTTCTTTTTTCTCTTAAATCATTGGCGCCAAGCGTTAGGGAATGCTACACGTTTGGTAATTGCTCCTCCGACCAAGATAAAAGATCCCATTGAAGCGGCTAACCCCATGTCTATTGTATGGATATCTGCTTTTACAAATTGCATAGTATCATAAATTCCTAGTCCAGGTATTATCCAACCGCCGGGACTATTTATAAACAAATACAGATCCTTGTTATTATCGTCCATATTGAGATATAACATAAGACCCATAAGTTGATTTGCGATTTCGCTATCAATTAGTTGTCCTAAAAAAAGTAATCTTTCTCGATAAAGTCGGTTGATTAGGGTACAATTGTAGCCCTTAGGAACCGTACACGCGTCTTTTGATGCATACGGTTCAAAAAAATTGTGAAAACAAAAAAAAAATCAATGTATGGATTCCAGTCCTCTTTCTTTTAGGTTCTTTCTGACTTCTAACGAAAGGGTTTGTCTTCTTCAATAAAGACGGGTTTTTCTTTTCTTTTTACTATAAATTTTACATAAAATTTTACATAAATAAAAAAAAATCACTAAACTTATTGAATTAACTTCTCATTGATGTATTGTTTCATCGAGATTCAATCCTAATCGCGATGGTATTCTCTTGTTCCTGAGTGGGTCTCTTTCATCTTTTTAGGTTTATGCTCTACTCCGGGTAAAGATTCGCCCAATTTGGATTTGCACATATAGGACAAGCACTCCCGCATTACCATTTCTTTTTGTTATGATTTTATACTTTTTCACTTCACTTCTATCGAGTTTGTTCATTAACAGTTTAAGATCAACTCGGTTGAATCATTTCTGATAGAACTCATAATCTTGGGTTTTTATAAACAGAGCCTGGATACTTCATTTTTTTTAGTCCGACCAAGACAACCATAAATTATTAATTATTCTAATTTATAATAGTAAAATGAATCCTCCAAAAATGGATCTAATTGTACTTCGCGCTCCAAACTTTTGATGATTCAATGAATCTTTATTGGGCGAAACAGAGGATATCTCGATTGTGGGAGAGAACGGGGAAATCCCATATGACCCAATATATCTGACAAGTCGCACTATAAGTCAACCCAAGATTCATTTGCATCTTCAGGACATTGGTAAGGTACTTTTGGAACACCAATAGGCATTAATTGAAAGAAAAAAGAACTAAGTACTTTTTTTTACTTTGATGTGGAAACGTAACAATATTATTTTTTTGTCTTTAGAATATTGGCTTTTATCTTTAGATTCGAAAAGGTCATAAAGAAAAACAGAACGAATAAAGTCAAATTATTACAAACAGGGCAATGACTAAATATATACGCATTCGCTCATATAAAATGGTATTAGTCCCCGTTGCGTATTGATACTTATCGAGTATAGAATAAATCTGCTTTGCTTCTCTTTGGTCCTACGAATAGAATTGTTCTATTATTTTATTACCAATATTACCAACAGAATCGAACAAATATTAACCCCTGCTCTGAAATAATTCACCGAACGGGGTAGGTCCATAGGATAGTCATAATAGAGTCTTTTCCAATGCAATAAAGTTACGTAGTGTTTATTTATTTTTGATAAAGGGGTATTTCCATGGGTTTGCCTTGGTATCGTGTTCATACCGTTGTATTGAATGATCCCGGCCGGTTACTTTCTGTTCATATAATGCATACAGCTCTGGTTGCTGGTTGGGCTGGTTCGATGGCTCTGTATGAATTAGCAGTTTTTGATCCTTCTGACCCTGTTCTTGATCCAATGTGGAGGCAGGGTATGTTCGTTATACCCTTCATGACTCGTTTAGGAATAACCAATTCCTGGAGCGGTTGGAGTATCACAGGAGGGGCTGTAACGAATCCGGGTATTTGGAGTTACGAAGGTGTAGCTGGGGCACATATTATATTTTCTGGGTTATGCTTTTTGGCAGCTATCTGGCATTGGGTATATTGGGATCTAGAAATTTTTTCTGATGAACGTACAGGGAAACCTTCTTTGGATTTGCCTAAGATCTTTGGAATTCATTTATTTCTTTCAGGGGTGGCTTGCTTTGGTTTTGGTGCATTTCATGTAACCGGCTTGTATGGTCCTGGAATATGGGTGTCCGATCCGTATGGACTAACAGGAAAAGTACAACCCGTAGATCCAGCATGGGGCGTGGAAGGTTTTGATCCTTTTGTTCCGGGAGGGATAGCCTCTCATCATATTGCAGCAGGGACGTTGGGCATATTAGCGGGTCTATTCCATCTTAGTGTCCGCCCCCCACAACGTCTATACAAGGGATTGCGTATGGGAAATATTGAAACCGTCCTTTCTAGTAGTATCGCTGCTGTCTTTTTTGCGGCTTTTGTTGTTGCCGGAACTATGTGGTATGGTTCAGCAACTACTCCGATCGAATTATTTGGGCCCACTCGTTATCAATGGGATCAGGGCTACTTCCAGCAAGAGATATATCGAAGAGTTAGCGCTGGGCTAGCAGAAAATCAAAGTTTATCAGAAGCCTGGTCTAAAATTCCTGAAAAATTAGCTTTTTATGATTACATCGGAAATAATCCGGCGAAAGGGGGATTATTCAGGGCGGGTTCGATGGATAGCGGGGATGGAATAGCAATTGGATGGTTAGGACACCCCGTCTTTAGAGATAAAGAAGGACGTGAACTTTTTGTACGTCGTATGCCTACCTTTTTTGAAACCTTTCCAGTCGTTTTGGTAGACGGCGACGGAATTGTTAGAGCAGATGTTCCTTTTCGAAGGGCAGAATCGAAGTATAGTGTTGAACAAGTAGGTGTAACTGTTGAGTTCTACGGCGGCGAACTCAACGGAGTGAGTTATAGTGATCCCGCTACTGTGAAAAAATATGCTAGACGCGCTCAATTGGGTGAAATTTTTGAATTAGATCGTGCTACTTTGAAATCCGATGGTGTTTTTCGTAGCAGTCCAAGGGGTTGGTTTACTTTTGGACATGCTTCATTTGCTTTGCTCTTCTTCTTCGGACACATTTGGCATGGTGCTAGAACCTTGTTCAGAGATGTTTTTGCCGGGATTGACCCGAATTTGGATTCTCAAGTAGAATTTGGAACATTCCAAAAAGTTGGGGATCCAACTACAAGAAGACAGGCAGTCTGATACAACACTGGTTTGTTATCTTTTGTCTCTATTCTCTTTTTATAATTTGTCATAAGGGACTAGCTCGCAGATAAAGAAAAAACAAAAGTGATGGTTCAGACCTCAGACCAAGATTTCTCAGGTACCCCCATAAAAAGAAAATAAAAAAAAAGCAAACAGGTATGGAAGCTATAATTGTAAACCGCGATCGAATCTATGGAAGCACTGGTTTATACATTCCTCTTAGTCTCGACTCTAGGAATAATTTTTTTCGCTATCTTTTTTCGAGAACCGCCTAAAATTACAACTAAAAAGTTGAAATGATTTTTCATTATCTCAATTGAAGTAATGAGCCTCGCCATATTAATCAATATAGCGAGGCTCATTACTTCAACTAGTCCCCATGTTCCTCAAACGGATCTCTTAGTTGTTGAGAAGGTTGCCCAAAAGCGGTATATAAGGCGTACCCTGTAAAACTTACAAGTAAACCAGATAGAAAGATGGCTACAAGGGTTGCTGTTTCCATTCTTATAAAATTTCAAGACCCAAATGGATCTATGATAAGATCGTTTATTTACGATGGAATGGTATACAAAGTCAACAGATCTCAATGAATACAATAGGATTTATGGCTACACAAACTGTTAAGAACAGTTCTAAATCTGCCCCAAGACGAACTAATGCAGGGAGTTTATTAAAACCATTGAATTCGGAATATGGTAAAGTAGCCCCTGGGTGGGGAACAACTCCTTTGATGGGTGTCGCAATGGCTCTATTTACAGTATTTCTATCTATTATTTTGGAGATTTATAATTCTTCCCTTTTATTGGATGGAATTTCAATGAATTAGATCTATAAGAATCGCAAAGTTTTACAAAATAAATCATTTAGAGCTCGGTTTTCGAGCCCATTCTTTTTTATTTTTCGGGAGTTCGATCGCGGAATTTCTTTGTTTCTGTATTTCCGGAATATGAGTGTGTGACTTGTTATAATCGATCCTATTGATCGTACAGAAAAAGGTTCTGTCATCTTGATAGAGATGGTTCTACTTCGTCGGATATTTATTCTAGTATCCGGAACACGAAATAGATTAAGAAATTTTTTAACTATGATTCATACTTAATCTTCAGACCTCGTATCCGGACTCCAAAAAATTTTCAAAGAATTCGAATTTGAAAATCTTTCGATTTTTCTTTTGGTCAAAATCGAAATAGAAGAAAAATCTTTCTTTGAATTTTGAGTCAGTCTATATATTCATGGAATAAGTGATGGTCAAAAGGTTCTTACTCGGAGAATCCTTGACTTAACT